ATTAAGCCCGAAACTCCCAGCGGATGGCCAGTGAGCTAAAAAAACGAAAGAATGGGTTACATTTTTCATATGCTCTCCTCTTATAGATAGGACGAACAAAGAACAAAGTTTTTCGATCACTTACTTCGCTCGCCCTTTTTTGATCGGTTTTTTTAATGCAATTTTTTTTTAATGCAAATAGATTCAATCTAGTAATTTATTTTAGATTAAGTCTTAGGTCTCGTTTGACCTGTGAAAGACCTCCTTTGTTGAAATGTTCTCAAAATTCCTAAAATAAAAGGAAAAAGACTTTCCACTGTCCTAAACTAAGGACGGGAAGGAAGAAGGCGAGCATATCCTCTAAATTGATCATCCTCAAATCAGCCCTTCCTGGGGTGGGGTATTGTCTGTCCCAATAAATAGATAATTCCAGGAGTAATAAATAGGAGTAAAGTATTGATATAATTGGAATTGCAGAAGCAAATACCAATTTACTAAAAAAAGAAAAAAGTATCTAATCTAAAGCACTCATTTTCTTTTTTAGGATTAAACAAAAGGGTTCGCAAATAAAAGTGCTAGTGCCACAACTAGTCCATAAATTGTTAAAGCTTCCATAAAAGCTAGACTAAGCAATAAAGTACCTCGTATTTTACCTTCTGCTTCTGGCTGTCTCGCAATACCTTCTACAGCTTGTCCTGCAGCAGTACCTTGACCAACTCCAGGCCCAATAGAAGCAAGCCCTACGGCCAATCCAGCAGCAATAACGGAAGCAGCAGCAATTAGTGGATTCATGGTGAGTTCCTCGTGTCAAAAAAAAAAAGAAATGGTTAAGGATACAATCAACCAAGAAATTCTTACTTCTAAGCTCTATTGGGGAGAAGTAACTAAAAAGTACAAATTGAAATGATAATCTGAATTGTCCGAACTACTTCGAGATCTCATTTTTAGTTTCTAATCATTAGAGGTTTGTGTAAATCCATATGATTCTTATTATTCTATTTCTCTTTCTTTCCAACCAACAACTCTTTCATTCCATCCTTCTTTCTTTACTCTTCGATATCCTTGAGTTCCTATTATTTCCCCTATAATCTAATCCATAATAAAAGACGAAATAGAGGAAGAACCCCTATTGAAATCGACCTAATCCAAATCCAATAGGAATTAAATCAAGATATACAATTGATAACAATATGCTGCATAGAACTGGATATGGAATCCAATTCCATATAGAGGGAATTCGATATATCGGATTAGATAATGAATCTAACTTAGGAATATATAATATCCCATATACACTTGTTTCTTCTATTTTGCGTATTTTCTTATTTTCTATTGAATCGGATTCGAAAATCATTCCTTAAAGTGGAAACCCGCACAAAAGATGACTGGACTTCTAGACATTAAGGATATAGATCTAGCCTGACTCCGCCCCCCTTAATGCATATATACTTTGACAATTCCGTAATATAGTCTATTCTCTCTCCTACAACTCTAGGTTGTATATTCATACGCATTTCTAACTATTTTGTTTTCCAACCAAGCGGATTATCTGGAACCATGCATGAATTGAGCTAAGCTAAAAAAAAAGATTATTTCGAAAACTAGTCAATTCAATGATGACCCTCCATGGATTCACCTATATAGGCTGCGGCTAACGTTGCAAAAATAAGAGCTTGAATACCGCTTGTAAATAATCCAAGAAACATGACCGGTATAGGGACTACTAAGGGGACTAAAGAAACAAGAACAACAACGACTAATTCATCCGCCAATATATTCCCGAAAAGTCGAAAACTAAGCGATAATGGTTTTGTGAAATCTTCTAGGATGTTAATTGGTAAAAGGATTGGAGTTGGTTTAATATATTTCTCGAAATAACTCAATCCTTTTTTGCTAAGACCCGCATAAAAATATGCCGCTGACGTGAGTAAAGCTAAAGCAACAGTAGTATTTATATCATTCGTGGGCGCTGCTAATTCCCCATGGGGTAACTGTATAATTTTCCAAGGTAAAAGAGCACCCGACCAATTCGAAACAAAAATAAAAAGGAACATAGTTCCAATAAAGGGAACCCAGGGACCATATTCTTCTCCAATCTGAGTTTTGCTCAAGTCTCGAATAAACTCAAGCACATATTCGAAGAAATTCTGACCGTCGGTCGGGATGGTTTGTGGATTCCGAACAGCTATGATAACTGAACCTAGCAAGATAGTAATTACGACCCAAGAAGTGATGAGTACTTGGGCATGAATTTGGAAACTTCCTATTTGCCAATAGAAGTGTTGGCCTACTTCTACACCCGATATATCGTATAACCCCTTGAGTGTTTTAATGGAACATGGTATAATATTCATATTGTCCTCTGATAAAAATTGAACTTCAAAAAAGGAATTCTTTTGATTCAACCATCTCTTTCTCAACTCAGCAACTTGAAGTATTAATCTTATATTTAGGATACCAAGAAATCACATCAGATCATAATATATATCAATACCCTCTAATATATATCAATATTCCCCTTCTTTTATCTATACAAAACAAAAAAGAATAGTAAGTGATCCCATAAATCTACGCAGTTGCCCAAGAATTCACTATTCTTCTTAATCAACGATTTCTTATATAGAGAGAACGGCCCTCACAAATTGCAAATACTAATTTGTTAAGAATCAATCGAATTGAAGTCATAGTGTCATCGTTGGCTGGAATCGATATATTCGCGAGATCTGGGTCACAATTTGTATCGACTAAAGAAATAGTAGGAATCCCCAAAATGGCACATTCCCGAAGAGCTATATACTCTTTTTGCTGATCGAGGACGATCACAATGTCCGGCAACCTCGTCATATATTTGATCCCGCCGAGATATCTTTGCAAGGTCGATAATTTTCTCTTCAAGATTGCCACATCTCTTTTTGGGAGATGGTGGAATTTTCCCATCTTTTCTTCTGCTCTTAAGTCTCTAAATTGAGAAAGTCTAGTTTTCGTAATCGACCAATTCGTTAACATACCACTGAACCACTTTTTATTAACATAATGACAACGAGCCCTTATTGCAGCTGATGCTACTAAATACGCTGCTCTTTTTTTGGTACCAACAATTAAGAAGCTTTTTCCCTGACTTGCTGCATCAAAAACTAAATCACAAGCTTCTGATAAAAAGCGAGCCGTTCTAGCGAGATTTGTAATATGAGTACCTTTACGCTTTGCCGAGATGTAAGGGGCCATTTTAGGATTCCATTTCTTAATACCATGACCAAAATGAACTCCCGCTTCTATCATCTCTTTCAAATTGATGTTCCAATATCTTCTTGTCATTTTTTCCACACTTCCTTTTGATTTTTTCTTTTTTTTTCATCCTACCATTCCATTACGGAATTTATTTCTTTTTGAAGATTAAGAAAGAGCCGAAATAGCTTGAAATAAATAATAATTGTTCCGATGTAACCTTCCACTGAGAATTGGCCATTGATACATGGTATAAACGTAACCTTAATGAATTAACTGACTTCTTTTACTTATTAAAATAAAAATCTAAAATCTGACCTGTTAGTGTTCTAAGGTCAAAAGTCTAGTTTAAAGTCAAAAAATCCGCTTTATGTATCCTTAAATCGTATAATTGGGGGTAAATGGGGGTTCTGATGTCTCATAGAAATTGTTTGTTACGTCAGAATCAGAAGAAACTAATTCTGTATGGAGAAACAAAATATCTCTCATTTCCGACGCGAATAGATTTTTTTTTTGAATTTCGAAATAAAGGTTCTTGTCTTGTGGGGAACGATGCACAAATTTTTGGAATCCGGTACCAACAGGTATAATCCCCCCCAGAACTACGTTTTCTTTCAGGCCTTTCAACCAATCAATACGACCTCGTAGGGCAGCTTTTGCTAAAACTCGAGCAGTTTCTTGAAAACTTGCTTCAGATATGAAACTTTGGGTATTCAGGGAAGCCCTTGTTATTCCCAATAAGATTGCCCGATAATAGATCGATTCATCCAAAGCTCGCCCTGCTCGCTCCGCTCGCAATAATCCGATTAATTCCCCAGGTGAAAAAACATTAGACATTCCATCTTCGGAAACCCGCACTTTTGATGTTACTTGGCGTATAATAATCTCTATATGTCTATTATGGATCTGTACCCCTTGGGATCGATAAACCTTTTGGATCTTATTAACCAAAGAGATACGACTTTGGGCTATGGTTAGCTCAGCTCCAATCAAGAATCCCCAGGGGACCCCAAGAATTCTTGGTATACGCTCATTCCAATCCTCAATTCTCCTTTCGAGATTCGGCGATAGTGAATCAATTGAACGCGCTTCAAAGATTTGTTCTACTTTTGGAAGACCTTGCGTTATGTCACTAGATCTCGATTTTTCATATATAAACGTAACTAACCTATCTCCTTTGTAAAGGATTTCTCCATAATGACCATGAACAGTTGCTCCTGTAGTGGCCAAATAAGGCTTAGCTGCTCTTATAACAAAGGAATCAATATTAACAATGAAAATTTGACCAGATTTTTTTATGTGCGATTTAAATAGACATACATTTTCGCAAATAAATTGTCCAAGGTGAATTATTGCCGATGTCTCCTCCCAAGAATCATGATGGAGAAAGTGCCAATTCAAATGGAATGGATCCAACATGATGTTACTATCGAAATTCGAAATCCTTTGATTTTCATCTATTAAAGAGTATTTAAGCCCTTGAAGTACTTGGAAGGTTTGTTTCAAATTGTCAAGGAACAAATATTTTTTTAACAGGATCTGATTATGCGTTAGTAAATAGTAAGATGAAGAAAAATTCGATATACTAGGTACAATAGCAGCTAAGGGCCCAAAAATATCTCGAATAGGAATTCTAGGATTCGATTCTTTTCCCGCATTGGGATATTTCGAATTCTTGAATAAACCAATTCTAGAACAGTTGGATGCCAACAAAATCATCAAAGATTGGTATTCTTTATTTCGATTCAACAAGGTGCCAATAGCTTCTTGATGTTGGCTAAGTGATTGAATCTTCGCCTTGGAATAAAAGGAATTGGTATTGGTGCGATCTAACCTATTATTGGGAATCGGTCCTGCACTTGTCCTATCATACCTTCTTCGTGTATACGAAATAGTGGACTTGACTAACTCAATTCTTAGGAAATCACGAATCAGATCATTTGCTCTTACCTCAACAAGGGAAGCACGAGCCTCCTCTTTTTCTTCTTGTTCCCAATTCACTACTAAGCAAGTTCGAACAAATTGACTATTCGTGTGATAAATTCTTTGAGTTAACTTGCTATTTTCATGAGAAATAAAATTGACAAGTCGAAGTTGGAGATTATCCTCTTCTTGCAAGAGATCCTGCGGGAAAAGTGTTGCTAAATTTCTCCCTTCGTCCATTTCATATGCGACTGCAGGTCGAACCGAAACAAAATACTTTTCCTTGCTCTTGAGAATTTTTTTCCGTTGAACATAGACCCAATTTTTCCTTTTTTTTGATTCCTTAGATTCTTTCTTTTCTCTTTCTGGTGGTATCAAACTACCACCTAATATCTTATCTGCTTCTTCAGGAAAATGAATATCTCCGGAAAAGATTTTGAGTTCCGTATGGCTTTTTTTTCTATTCACTCGGACCAATCCACCTAGTCGACTTCTTGTATTTTTTGTGAGTTGTGTATCCACTCCAATGATACTATTATCAAGTACCTTTAGGGATGAGGATCTGGGCAAGATATGCAGTTCTTGAAGAATGAAAAAAAACCGATCTAGTTCTTTTTGGTATTTTAGACTAAATTCTTTTGTTCCTCGATGCTCAATCAAACCCTCTTTTTTTAAGATGGAATCTTCCTCTGGGCTCCCGTATTCGTCCTCTGAGTCTTCTTCTGAGTCTTCCTCTAAAGTCCCATATTCGTCCTCTGAGCCTTCCTCCGGGCTCCCATATTCGTCTTCTAAGTCTTCATCTAGAGTTCCATATTCGTCCTCTCGGGTCCTATATTCGTTCTCTGGGCTCCCATATTCGTCCTCTGAGTCTTCCTCTCGAGTCCTATATTCGTCTTCTAGGGTTTCATATTCGTCCTCTAGGATCCCATATTCATCTTCTAGGGTTTCATATTCGTCCTCTAGAGTCCTATATTCGTCTTCTAGGGTTTCATATTCGTCCTCTCGGGTCCTATATCCGTTCTCTGGGCTCCCATATTCGTCCTCTGAGTCTTCCTCTCGAGTCCTATATTCGTCCTCTAGGGTCCTATATTCGTCCTCTAGGGTCCTATATCTAAATTTCACAATTCCTGACCCCTTTTTATCTTTTCTGTATCGTGGATCGTCAAAATAAGCAAAAATAGTATTTCTACGTAAAACACCCATAAAGGGTATTTCAATAGAAATCCCCAAACAGGATATTAGTTCTTTCTCTTGTTCTTGATGATATTGTAATGGAATGACGAACCTATTTCTTCGCTTTTTCGCCAATAAATCCGAATTATCTTGAAGAATAGAAGGATAGACAAAATTCCAATGGCCGTTGGACATGATTCTATCCGGCGTTGAATAATCAAGAATTTCCCTATCTTTTTTACCAAAAGTATCCAACAGTCTATGTCTTACTTGATCATTAGCCATTGAGAGGTCAAAGATATATCTTCCGTCAACAGAAAAAGAATAAGTATTCATTTGATCTTGATCCTTGTGGAGCGAAAAAGACGCTATACTGGATCTGCACATACTTACTGACAATATCCATAAATGGCTTGTTTTTGGTAATCGACGAAGATTACCATATTGATATTCGGGCACATGGTAAACATCAGTACTCCAGTGCATTTCCCCGTCTGATTCGGAATAAATATGCTTTTGTACCCTTTCTTTAAAATGCAAAGTGGACGTTCCGGCACGAATCTCCGCAATTACTTGTTCGGATTCTACATATTGATCATTTTGCACTAGAATCAAGCTTTTTGAGGGAATATTCACACTATATAGAATATCCTGACTCTGAATAGTTACATGCAAGTCTATATAACATAGAAAAGCAGGCTGCCCATGACGGGTACGTGTGGGGTGAACCAAATCCTCATTGAATTGGATTTTTCCATTCGAAGGGGATCGTACAAGGTCGGCAGTACCCCCTGTGAATACTCCACCAGTATGAAAAGTTCTTAATGTTAGTTGAGTCCCTGGCTCCCCAATTGATTGACCCGCAATAATACCTACGGCTTCCCCTAATTCGACCAGATCGCCATGAGTGGGACTCCGACCATAACATAATTGACAGATCCAAGATGTGCTCCGGCAAGTAAAGGGGGTTCTAATATATATTGGTTGTGCTCGAAATGGTTGTGCTCGAAAGGCAGTTATGAATCGATTGACTAATCCAATTCCAATATCTTGATTTCGAGCGGCAATGCATCGTGAACCGATATATATATCGTCTGCTAATACACGACCAATTAGTGTTTGGACAAAAAGTTTTTCCGTCATCCCATTTTGAGGACTCACAGAAATACCTCGGATAGTACCACAATCTCTTCTACGCACAATAATATGTTGAACTACTTCAACAAGTCTACGTGTAAGATATCCAGCATCCGCTGTTCGTACAGCAGTATCTACAACCCCTTTACGGGCTCCGTAGCAGGAAATTATATATTCTGTCAAAGAAAGTCCCTCGCGTAAATTGCTTTGAATAGGTAAATCAATCATTTGTCCTTGAGGATCCGCCATTAATCCTCTCATACCTACTAATTGGTGTACTTGAGATGCATTTCCTCTAGCTCCTGAAAAAGACATTAGATAGACTGGATTAGAAGGATCCGTTATCCGAAAATTCGAATTCATTTCTTGTTTCAAATATTCACTTGTAGCATACCATATCTCAACGGATTGGCGTAATTTTTCTACCGCGTGTACAGCCCCATAATAATAGTGTTTCTCCAAAAGAAAACTCTGTTGTTCCGCGTCTTGGACTAACCATCCCTTAGAGGGTATTGTTAAAAGATCCTCGATTCCTAATGAAATCGATGTAGTAGTGGCTTGATGAAAGCCCAGAGTCTTTATTTGATCCAGTATATGGGATGTATATCCCATTCCGAAATGATCTATTAATCTGCTAATAAGTCGTTTCATAGCAGTTCCGTCTATCTCTTTATTATGAAAGACCAGATTGGCCCGTTCCGCCATACATAAGTACCCCCTTTTTCGGCTGAGTAGGATTCGACAATTGCTGAGTAGGATTCGACAATGGGCCTGAGTCAGTGATTCGAAAATTTAATTAACTTCCTTTCCTTAATCTCAATCTGGATTCGCGCGGCAAAAATGATGATACTAGCGAAATCGGAATGCCCCCCGAAAGGGGCATCGCCGAATCTAACTTCCTTGTTTAGATAGTGTATGAATAGGCCTGACTAAATCCTTGTATGGCTTCCTCTATTTCTCTATAAAAAGAAATATGACCAAGAGTGCTTCGAATGTATATAGAACGGATTTCTTTTTTTCTATTTCCCACTATTAGATAGTGGGCATAAATCTCATGATAAGTCCCCAAAGATTCATATTGAACTTCAATCGGAACTTCTCTTGACCCAATGACGCGTTGATCTAGTTTCCATCGGAGCCACAAGGGACTGTCTAAACTGATTCGTTTCTGTCTATAAGCTCCCAGTGCATCATAGGAACTGGAAAAATGGGGTTCTTTATCTTTCGTATACTTATAATTATTATTATTGTAACTTACTTTTTGATTTGGATAGTTTCCGCAACTATTATATCTATTTGCACAAATACCCCCACGGTTTCCAATCGTTAATACATAAAGTCCTATAAGCATGTCTTGGGTCGGTACGCAAATAGGATCTCCAATAGCAGGAGATAGGAGATTCATATGAGAAAACATAAGTAAACGGGCTTCCGCCTGAGCTTCCAAGGATAAAGGTAGATGAACAGCCATTTGATCCCCATCAAAGTCCGCATTGAAACCCTTACACACTAATGGGTGTAAACAAATAGTACGCCCCTCTACTAAAGTGGGTTGGAAGGCCTGTATGCCTAATCTATGCAGGGTAGGTGCTCTATTCAACAGTACAGGATGTCCCCGCATAACTTCTTGAAGTATTTCCCATACAATGGGTTCCTTTTCCCAAATTTTCCTTTTAGCAATCCTGACATTAGAAGTAGCGCGTTTCGTGATTAAATCGCGAATTACAAATAGCTGAAAAAGCTTTATTGCTATCTCTAGAGGTAATCCACATTGATGTAATGAAAGTGAAGGACCCACAACAATGACAGAACGCCCCGAGTAATCGACCCGTTTCCCAAGCAGAGTCTCGCGAAACCTTCCCTCTTTACCTTCAATTACATCTGAAAGTGATTTGTATACTTTATTGTGACCATCCCTCGTTGGTTGCCCGCGGGACCCACTATCAAGAAGTGTATCCACGGCTTCTTGTACCAACTTTTCCTGGCACATTACTAAATCTGCTGGCGCTAATTCACTTCTTTTTAATAGATAGGCAAGGTTGTTGTTCCGACGGATAACTCTCTTATAAAGTTCATTAATATCCGAAGTCACTACTTTATCCCCAGACCTATAAACAATGGGTCTCAATTCGGGAGGAAGAACCGGTAATAAGCACAAAACCATCCATTCTGGTTCTACATTTGTTTGAATAAAATGTTTCGCCAATTGCATGCGTCTAATCAAAAAAACTTTTCTTATTCGTCTTTTTCTATCTTCCCATTCATCTCCACTATACCCCTCGTCTTCTAATTCCTTCCATTCGACCAAGGAATTCTCTATAATAATTCGCAAATCCAAATCTGCTAATTGTTCTCTAATAGCACCTGCTCCTGTCGCAATTTCCCGATTTCGAAATGTTGCAAAGCCTGGGGTAGAAAAAAAGGGAGAAATGCTGTGGTTACAGGATGAAATTTCATCTTCGAATAAACCTCGTAATCGTAAGAAAGTGGGTTTTTTAGCGCTGGGCCTAGCAAAAGAGAAATCGCCGTATACTAGGCCCTCCAATTTCTTAAGGGGTTTATCTAAAAGGTTCGCGATATAACTAGGAAGACCTTTCAAATACCACACATGAGTCACGGGACATGCGAGTTTGATGTATCCCATTTGATATCTTCGTATCCGAGAATCAACAAATTCTACCCCGCATTTTTGGCAAAATCTTTCGTCTTCGTTTTCAGCTACGCTCGCTCGAGAATTTCCACAAGCACAAATTCTGCTTTTTATGGGTCCAAAGATTCTTTCGCAAAACAATCCATCTTTTTCTGGTTTATCGGTTTTATAATGAAAAGTAGAGGGCCTTGTGACTTCGCCAACGACTTCCCCATTAGGTAGGTTTTTGTTAGCCCAAGCCTTTATTTGTTGAGGGGAAACGAGTCCAATTTGGAGTTGTTGATGTTTATATTGGTCAATCATAAAATAGAAATAAGAAAAGAATTTATATTTATTCCGATCAAACTTCCTCCCTATTAACCTGGAAGTTCTTCTCAGATACAAGGAAATGATTCAGTTCTAGAGCCAAAGATCGTAGTTCTCGAACGAGCACTCGAAAAGATTCTGGAGGATCCTCGTGATTAGGTACTCTTTTTCCCCAGATCGTAGCATTAAGTATTCCTTGGCGAGCTATAAGATGATCAGATTTATAAGTAAGTATCTCTTGTAAAATATGAGCAACACCAAATCCTTCTAAAGCCCAAACTTCCATTTCTCCTACTCGTTGTCCCCCTTGCTTGGCTCTTCCTCTAACGGGTTGTTGTGTAACAAGTGAGTAGGGCCCAGTAGAACGTCCATGGATTTTCTCATCAACTTGATGAATTAATTTTAAGATATAGGACTTCCCTATTAGAACAGGTTGTTCGAAGGGGTCTCCTGTTCTTCCATCAAATATTCTACTTTTTCCCGGGTACTCGGGTTCAAATACCCATGGATTTTTTGTTTGTTTACTGGCTTCATATAATTCTGAAAACACAAGTTTTCTTGAAGCCTCTTGCTCATATCTCTCATCAAAGGGTGCTATTCTATAATGTTTCTTTAACAGATCCCCTGCTAATCCGAGCGAGCTTTCAAATATTTGTCCCACATTCATTCGTGAGGGTACTCCTAAGGGATTGAAGACCATATCAACAGGTGTTCCATCTTGCAAATAGGGCATATCTTGCCTAGGCAAAATTTTGGAAATGATCCCCTTATTCCCGTGTCTTCCGGCTACTTTATCCCCAACTTTGATTTCACGTTTCTGTAAAATATATACACGAACCATTATGTCTAGGGGGTCCCTCTGGATCCATTTCACATCGATAACGCGCCCTCTTCCACCTATAGGTAGTTTGAGAGAAGTTTCTTTTGAAGTGGATACCTCAAGACCAAATATGGCCCGTAATAATCCAGCTTCCGCGATATACGACGATTCGCTCGCTATCTGAGGCGTTAATTTACCTACTAAAATATCGCCAGTTTCTACCCAGGATCCCAACCTAACAACTCCATTTCTGTCCAAATTGCGGAGTAAATGTTCTTCTAGATGTGGTATTTCTTTAGTGATTTTTTCAGCGGAGCCTTGGCTTGTCGTATCCGTCTGAATTTCATATTTTCGGATGTGAAAAGAAGTATAAATATCCTCATATACCAAACGTTCGCTAATTAGTACTGCGTCTTCAAAATTGTAACCTTCCCATGGCATATAAGCTACTAATACGTTTTTTCCTAAAGCAAGTTCCCCACCAACTGTAGCAGCTCCCTCTGCTAAAATTTGTCCTTTTTTAATGGATTTACCCCATGGAACCCGAGGTTTTTGGTGCATACAAGTATTTTTGTTAGAGCGCCGATGGGTAACTAAAGGAATACTTATAGTCTTCCCACTACTTGATAAAAGGATCTTGTGACTATCAGTAGAAATGATCTTTCCCTCGCGTTCGGCTATAACGGAAACCCTCGAATCTAGAGCTGTTTGACGTTCCAATCCAGTTCCAACAATGCACTTCTCGGACCGAGAAAGCGGAACTGCTTGGCGCTGCATATTAGAACTCATTAAAGCCCGATTCGCATCATTATGCTCAATAAAAGGAATGAGAGAACCTCCAATAGAAAAATATTGGAAAGGAAAAATACTTCTAACATGAATCTGTTCCCATGCAATAGTCAGGAATTCTTGACGGTATCTAGCTGGAACAACCTGTTCTTCCTGAATACCCTGATTCAAAGACAAAGAATTTCCTGCTGCTATCATATAATATTCATCTCTATTTGGTGATAAATAAACCACCTGTTTCTCTTTTTTTTCTTTTGCTTTCTCAGATATTTCATAAAATGGACTCTCTATGGATCCCCACCAGTGATCAATTCTCGCATGAATAGCTAAGGATCCAGTAAGTCCAACATTGATTCCTTCGGACGTGTCAATTGGACAAATACGCCCATAGTGACTCGGATGAATATCTCGGCTCCGAAAACTTGCAGTCCTCCCCGTCAATCCTCCAGGACCCAAACAACTCACTTTTCGCCCATGAACAGTTTGTGTCAATGGATTAGTTTGATCAAAAACTTGAGATAAGGGGTATGTGCCAAAAAAGGTCTCATAAGTAGTTATTAATAAAATCGAAGTTGAAGTTGGAGTTACCAAAGTTTGTGGAGTCGGTTTCGATTGACGTATGAATACTCTACGGATAGTTTTTTGAACCGCATGTTGTAAACGATCAAGAGCCAGTCCGAATTGATCTTGTAACAGATCCGCAACCGAACGAATACGTTTATTTTTCAAGTGATTCATATCGTCATCGTCAAGTATACCCGTTCCAAATTTCATTCCAATCAAATGATCCGTAGCGGCCAATACATCTCGTGGTAACAAGAATGTATTGTTCTGAGGTATATCAAGATTCAGTCTCCGATTCATATTTCGTCGACCAATCCTTCCTAATTCACATTTTTGTTGAAAAAATTTCTTTTGTAATTCCTCACATAAGGACTCCGAAAATACCAGGTCCCCACCTACACAAGCAAATTGTTGATAAAACTCCAAAATAGCTTTTTCTTTTGACTCAATCCTCTTCTTCTCCTTAGCATTCGGGAAAGACAAGAGAATTTCAGGGTAGGAAACATTATCTAGAATTTCTCTTAGATTCGAACCCATAGCTGATGATAGAACTAGAATAGATATCTTTTGTTTTCTACTTACGCGAGCCCATATCCTTTCTTTTTTATCAATTGCTAATTCCGATCTTCCTCCCCAATCTGATATTATAGTCCCGGTGTAGATAGAAATTCCCTTATGGTCTAATTCCGAGCGGTAGTAAATACCAGGACTTAGCAATATTTGATTGATCACAATTCGGTATATTCCATTTATTATAAAGGTTCCTAAAGAATTCATTATAGGAATGTTTCCAATAGAAATGGTTTGTTTTTGCACATCGAAACCAAAAATTAATCTCGCAGATACATATAATTCGGAAGAATAGGTGAGTGATTCATACACAGCATCCCTTTCTTTTATTGAGGGTTCTAGCAATTGATATCCTTTCGCAAATAATTGAAATGCAATTTCGTGATCTGGATCTTTAATTGTTGGAAACTTCTCAAGTTCTTCTGCCAAGCCTTGATTAATGAACCTAAAAAATCCCTCGAATTGGATCTGACTAAATCCGGGTATTGTGGACATTCCCTCATTTCCATTCCGGAGCATCTTAATCTTAAGTTTCCTTTTTATCGAAGAAAAATTCCATTATCAGCTCACTCTTCATCAATCCCTATGGATCGATCTAGCAATCATGGAATCTATATTCTGTTTACTGAATCACATGAAATTCTAGGGAACTCCACATACGTATTTCATATATGTATTTCATACATATGAATAGAGACAATTTCGAGGAAAGTTCGAATTTGCCAGGGGTACAAATCGAATGAAAATGAATTGATAAAACATTCCTAGAAAAAAATTCTGCCACTTAATGATATTCTAATCAGATTGGATGGCAAAGATTTCTCATTTTATCTCCTTTCTATGAATGGGATAAAGCCATAATATAATAATTTATAAGCACTAGAAAGTTTGACTTTAGTTCGATTTAGAATAGCACGCTTAGTTTAATTTCAAAAAAGAATTTGAGGGTTCTTTTTTGTTTCGTAGTAGTAGAATTGCTAGAAAATATAGGATTTCATTGTAGAATCCTAAAATAAAGTAAGTCCTTTTTTTTAAGTACATGCCAATCTAGTTATCCACCTCTCCACATATCCCTGCTTTTATCGTAATTTCACTTGGGTGGGCCAAGATGGTCAGGTCATACTCTATATCAGAGCAAATTTCCTTTTTTTATTCAAGATATTTAATGCAATGAAAAATTAAAGCACGATTCCCCATAGAGATATGTACATAAGGGGGATCCATGGATAATAATGCTGTTATGGATAATAATGCTGTTCGGACCTGGAGTTTACCTATACACGGATTAGGCATAAACCCATTCTATTTTATTATGCCATTAAAAGGAAGGGGGGGAGAGAATACTGATTTAAGAGTCGTTCACTACTGCAATTCAAAAAAAAGTAGAATTCTAGTTAATGGTTCCAATTTGTTCTCAATTTTGCAGCCTGTGACTGGAAATCCACTTTTTCTCCTTTTTCATCTCAATAGAAAGAAAAGGGAAGTTTTCTAGTGTTAGCAATGTGTGTTTTAAGATAGAATCCATGGAGGAGAATAATCGAAACTGGATCCAAAAAAAGCAGGAATAGATTTTTGGAAAAATATTGGAAAAAAGTAAGTAGAATTAGATTCAAGATAAAAGAAAGGGGGTTTTAGTAAGAAAACGTGGATGAATACTTGCTCTTTTCTCGATTTTAGATCGGATTTTTTGGCGGCATGGCCAAGCGGTAAGGCAGGGGACTGCAAATCCTTTATCCCCAGTTCAAATCTGGGTGCCGCCTGATCAATAAAATACTTAGGCTTATAGTACTGATCGAACTCGACAAATTCGTACCCCGCATAAGCTGGGGCAAGAGAATAACTAGGCCTGGCGATACTGGATTTTGAGAATCCATAGTTCTATTAGGGTTTGTTTTGTCGGTAGTGGCCCAAACAGCTACCAATAGGGATGAGGTAGCGTTTACTTATTCTTTTATTAATTTGAATTGATTCTTAATTGATTCGAGAATTTAAAACTACGAGGCTAAGATGTCAGAAATCTTGATATTCAAAGGGCTCCTAAGGGGCATTCTTTTTTTTTCAATCTAAGATTGAAGAAGGGACTCCACGAAGGAATATCAAGACTTCCTAATTATTATACATTTTATTTATCGTACATCTTATGCTACCTACATACACTAAAGTAAGGGCTACTGATTCCGTCGAGAATCAGATTGAATAGGCTGATCAAAAATCAATTTCGGAGTTGTGGATAAAGTCTCCTCATTCTTTCATAGAATGATAGAAAGCGGGGCTGTAGGGTTTAGGTTAAAAATAAACATAGGCAAGGTAGGTATCCAATAAATATTTATCTATCCTAATTTTATGGTATATTCTGACGTCCTTTGCTTATAAAAAAAAGGTAACAAAAGGAAGAAAAAATCTTTCTATTCCCGCGTCTTCCATTCAGGACATCATCCCCGTACTCTTTTTTAAGGAAAAGGGCTATGTATCGTATTTATACTTAATGCTCTCCAATTCTACCAGAAATCCTATAAGAATTTGTTAGGAGTAAATTCCTTGAACTGATTCATCCATAGCCTTAGGGCAGAATCCCTTTTTGACTCTGTACCCTTGATTCCACTATGATTATTGATCAATAGTAGAATAATTTCTTCATAGAAATAGGAGACATAATTTACATGGATATAGTAAGTCTCGCTTGGGCTGCTTTAATGGTAGTCTTTACATTTTCTCTTTCACTAGTAGTATGGGGGAGGAGTGGACTCTAGGGATACTACTAATTGATTGAGTAGTCGAATTGTTGTATCAACTCTTTTCTTTAATTGATCCTTTTGCATTAATCATTTTGCCAAACTTTATTCTTTCTTTCTTTAGTTTTGTTTCACTCCTGTAAGAAACTCTTGTAAGAAGGAGTCATTCTATTCTACTCTATAGAAATAGAAAGAGCGATTACAGCAATTCATAATTTCTACTAGAAGTGACGAATGGTTAAAAAAGTTCTATACATAAGAAAATTAGACTTTCTTCCACGGAGCTATTCACAACATATCGCACACTTTCCATTTGTTTTATACTCTTTTCTTATTCTTAGAAAAATTTTTATGCTCTTTTGAAGCATCTCGCCGCATGTTTAAGCATGAAAGATTCGCTGATTTTGACTTTTACTTTTTTTCTTTTACTATAGTCTATTCTCATATTATTTTTCTCTCCCTCCATGGATTCTTTCGTGAAGAATTGTCTTCGATTTTTTTATTTTGACTTGATTGAAATTAAGTGGATGCAGTGAAAAAAGAAATTGAATTAGACTACTATTTCAATCTACTAATCTATTCTATGTAGATTCAAGATAATATAATAGAAAGACTCTAAAGTGTGGTAGAAAAAACTATATGTAGTTCTTTCTACCACACTTTATGATTCCAACCAGATCCTTTCATTTAAGACTTGGATTTTTATTTTATTTAATCCCTTTTTCATTTCTTCAATGATTAATTGGAATTCCAATTAATCATTTTGGCTGACTGTTTTTACATAAATAATAAGTAAAAAGGCAGTAGGAACTAGAATGAACAGTGCAGTAGCAATAAATGCGAGAATATTGACTTCCATAACCTCTTTTTTTTTTCGCAATAACTCGGGATGTAATCCCATGGAGAGGAAAAAGGGGTATCCTGTAAATTCAAGGGGAGGACTTGCATTCTGATAATACTGAATCAATTCAATATTATGAATATCGGATCTATCAAATCAATTCATGGTTGAGAGTGGAATAGTATAACATAGGAAGATCCCTTATCCATACTAAGACCAAAATTGGTTTTTTGATTGGATTAGGAATTCTCTCTTTTTTTCATCCTTTTCTACTTTTTCTTTTCTATATCTATAACCCACGATCTTTCTTATCTTATCCAATTTCCCTTCCTTTTTCTTATAGTTATACATACAATTATGTATGTATGTATTATATGACCGACTTTCTATGGGTCACATAGACATACAAATAAGCAGTAGAAGTAGAAGTGAGATGGAGAAAAGAGGGCTTAAATAAAAAAAATCGAATATTTTAAATTTAGGAAAAAGGGCGTTTGCTTTGCTTGGTTTTTCTTTTATTTTATTAGGTTACTATCAATATCCACTTTTTGGGTCTAAAGATGAGAGCGGATCCATAAAAAAGGAGTCCGCAAATGGAATGAGAATGAGATAGATTCTTTCCAATTAGTCATTGAACATACACAAACAAAGTTGGAACTACAAAATGGAAGGGGCCTGGTTTAACCCAAAAAGTACTAATTATATTAAATTCACTGTCTAAGAATAAACGAATACAATTTATGTATGGATTCCGATAAAATACCGGTACTCTATTCCATAATCCATAAGAGTCGAATAGGAAGTTAAGATGAGGATGGTATCATCATAAGGATAGAGTAATATCCTAAATTATACTAATCCACGTATGATATGTATGTCTTTCTTTATCAACCGGGAGTAGTGAAAAAAGAAATTCCTATAGGCCTTCCCTCCCTCTTTAATGAAAAATGCGAAATCAAAAAAGTGAAGTAAGGATGCCCCATAGGTATTTGATCTTGTCTCCTGCCCCCTTTTTTTTATGGAAATTTTTTATGGAAAAAGGAAAGATGAATTTACCCATTCATTGAACCCTAGTTCGGGACTGACGGGGCTCGAACCCGCAGCTTCCGCCTTGACAGGGCGGTGCTCTGACCAATTGAACTACAATCCCCGCGGGGTGTATGGCATACCTATACCTATTTTTAAATAGAACCATAAGAAGATTCGATTCGTCTGTCGTACTCTAAGAAATAGACGAATCATATACTACATACCCATATATCGTATGTGGGTATAGTGAGAGTGGCATAACTAGTATGTCGCGATTTTTTATCGCTTAAAATGGATGATAATCCACCTTTCAATAAGAAAAACTCTTTTGTTTGTAAAAAAGGAATGAGAGAAATATGGATTAGAAAGAAATTTCCCCCTTTCTCTTTATCCTTTATTTCTATGGATCAGACATTTTTTTTTATGGAAGAAAAAAAATGGATTTAGTTCATATTCACGAAGCCCTAGATTTTTGGGCCGAGCTGGATTTGAACCAGCGTAGACATATCGTCAACGAATTTACAGTCCGTCCCCATTAACCGCTCGGGCATCGACCCAGGAAGAATTTATTCTAGGGTTTTTGATAATCTATGATTAACCTCCTTTCATAATACTCCCTACCCCCAGGGGAAGTCGAATCCCCGCTGCCTCCTTGAAAGAGAGATGTCCTGAACCACTAGACGATAGGGGCATCACTAAACGATAGGGCCATATACAACCGCTCGTCATTATACTATAATGATAGTATGAGCAGTTTTTTAGAATTGTCAATATACTCGAAGAGTATAACTAGATCCAAAGCAAAGAGTCTTTCCTACTTTTCTGTTATGCTTTCTTAGGATTTTTTTTAGTTGATGGTTAGGTTAATTCACGGATCATCTCCTACTTTTTAGGGAAATTCATTTAAAGGGTATAGAATAAGAATAGATTAATAAAAGGGATTCTAGATTAGTTCAGTACAGGTAGTGATTTGATTGATCTAACAGGAAAAAGAGTCCAATTTGATTTCTTTTTTGCAATTTACACTCCGTGCTTCATTTAGTGTTCAGACCAAAAATGCATGCATCCCACACTAAGTCATAAAATTCAAGAAAAAAAAGGAGAAATTTTCAAAAACAAAGAAAAAAAGGTGAATAAATAATAAATAAGGTGAATAAATAATAAATTTAGTAGAAAAGTACTTTATCGGATTCGAACCGATGACTTACGTCTTACCATGGCATTACTCTACCACCAAATTAAAAAGCCCTTTATCGGATTTGAACCGATGACTTATGCCTTACCATGGCATTACTCTACCACTGAGTTAAAAGGGCTTTTTATTCAATTCCAAAATTAGCCACTTTGATTTCCCATTATGGGTCTACTGCATAATGTACATAATATATGTACATATAGAGATATATGTAGAGATTATATATGTATATATCGAGATCGAGATATAGAAGTTTATTCATGGCAAGGTTCAAAATCTTGAGAAAATCAAGAAAAATAAGAAAATCTTTCATATTCTCTCTTATCACTTGCACAAAGTAGAGGTTTTTTTTTATTTTATTATATAAAAAAATACGTATAATAAAATACGTGAAGAGAGGGTTGACACAATAAAAAATTATTACTATAATTATTAGTATAGTAGTAAATTATTAGTATAGTAGTATCCAATATACTTGAAGAGGGTAAGTTCATAGGTATGTAAACACGATCTCGGACGACTCACTAAACCAAAGCACGAAAGTTAGATTGTTTAGAGGAGGTGAACAAATATGAATCAATTTTGGAATATGAATCGATTTTTGAATCGGATAATACAAAAGGCCAAAAAAAAGGCCAAAGGGGCAATAAGAGCTGCTGTCAAAAAAATGGTATACTTTTTCTTTTTTATCTTTAGGCTATTGACTTTTCACGTGCTCAGAACGTTCTGCAGAATTAGGGACTTTTTTCTTCTATTGGCTGATCTTATGATGAGAATTTTCTCCATTTATGTTTTATTTCCTTTAATTGTAATTGGGTGGGGTATAAAGGAATTCGCGCTCTTCATATACCCATATGGCTGGTTAGTAATTTTCAGTGAGATACTTCTTATCTGTTTTGGTGAGAGATTGAAACTATTTTTAACAGGCATCTCTTGGAAAAACCTTCGAGTTCAAAACTTTTCCATTTTTCTTAAAAAGTTTTGGACGGATTTGTTGAAGCGATTTTTAACAGGTACCCCTTGGAAAGGGGGTACTTGAATATTCTCCAAGGATTCTAGTTGGTGCATTTTGAACAAACTATGTTAGAGTTTTAGCAACAATTTGCTTGTAAAAAGTGGGCAGTAGAATTTATATTGCAGAATAGAAAAATTATTCTACTGCCTGCCCAACAAAAAATAATAAACCATACCCTACATACCTAACTCCTCCCGGCTATGGGTTTTCTGTTTCCGAAGACTAGGAAAAAAGGAGGATTCTGTAACCCTAAGGGTTCGATGGTATATGGATATGAAAAATATAAGATTTCCGATCCTAGCGGGAAAAGGAAGGGAACAGATACCCAATATGATTCTTGAGAGGAACATTTGGTAATGGTCTTGGTCCTCTATGCTTTTTTTATGTGTTCTTAGTTCTATTCATCTTCTTTGATTCTTTTAAACAAGAATCTAATAAACTAGAATTGAGTGGAAAAGAGGGGAGGAAATTAGTAAATGGAGAGGATCGACTAACCAGAGACATTTAGGATCTTCTTTACATCAGGTAAATCCTGACCAAAATTTCTCAGGTAAGGATTTACCTGACGTAATCAGGTAAATCCGTCGGGTCCTGTCCGCCTTTCTCTTTAAGTTACGACTCTTTGTTTCTTGCTTCTCTCAAGCCATAGGGAAAGTCTATGATGAATTTTTGAAATTCATCTCACTCTTTCTCTAGGGCTCGGACTTCATGATAAGTGGGGGAAGAAAACATCTTCCCCAATTTCTTTGTTCAGAATTGAACAAAAAGGAAAAGGAAGAAAGGGATTTATGGGGGCAGTGCTGCCCCCTATATCTCCTAGTGTATATTGTAGGAATAATCAAACTATTCCTTACAGCAGTCTGGCACACTTACGTCCTCGCAAAGCAAATAATGATCATTGTAGTCGTAACCATAGAATAAGAATACGACCCTAATCGAAATGCATACATTAGGTTCATACGCTATTGGGATGGTAAGAAGATATGTATTTTGCAGACCAGAGAGGCTATCTAAACCCTAAAATAAAGGCCCGCGATCGAAGTACCAATCGCTCACTGTCATGAACCTTCTCCATTTGATTCAATAAGGGGGAATTAGCCTCCTTCTCGAATGGCTACCCTTGACAAAGGGTAGCGTTGGTATCATAATCTACATGTAGCGGGTATAGTTTAGTGGTAAAAGTGTGATTCGTTCTATTAATAACTGAATTTGAAATGATATACTTAAGGTGTCCTTAAGTTTTTTATATTCCGATGAAAACTTTAGTTCTTATAAAGGATTTAATCCTTTTCCTCTCAATAGCATATTGAGGAAGAATATACATTCTCGCGATTTGTATCCAAAGACTAATGGAAATTGCATCCAAAATACAAATTGGATTATGAGTACAGAGTCGCGAAGCATAATTTTGCATTGGATTAAGTATTCCCATTTTTTAAATATGAGTAAAGGATCTATGGATGAAGATACAAAAAAGTTTATTTCCAATCGTAACTAAATCTTCTTTTGTTAAAAAAGGAAATGGAAGCCAAATAGCTAAAAAACGGTAGTTTTGGTTTACTAGAACCATCAGCATATTGTTTCAGCTCGGTGGAAACCCAATTCTTTTCCTCAGGATCTCTTGAATAAAATTAGGGAACGAAGTAAGTAGATTAGATAGATTTAGTATAATTTCTATTTCCTACTCTATAGGGATCATCTAGAAAGCGGAGAGCTTTGGTTCCATTCAGATAGAAAAGCTGACATAGATGTTAAGTGGTGAGAATATCCATAAAGGAGCCGAATGAAATCCAAATTTCATGTTCGGTTTTGAATTAGAGACGTTAAAAATAATCAATCAACGTCGACTATAACCCCTAGCCTTCCAAGCTAACGATGCGGGTTCGATTCCCGCTACCCGCTCCATTCTGTATAAAAGGACTATTCTATTTGTCTAGACATGGTAGAGGCCTGTATTCAACCTTTTTCGTCCACCAGTTTCCGGCCCTCCAGAGCGGAGTAGAGCAGTTTGGTAGCTCACGAGGCTCATAACCTTGAGGTCACGGGTTCGATTCCCGTCTCCGCACTTAGCTGTCTGTATAAAAGGACTATTCTATTTGTATGGATATGGTAGAGGGCTGGGCGGTATCCAACCCTTTTTTATTCATTAGTTCCCGGCCCTAGAGGGCCAAATTGAGCAGTTTACAAAGTCACTTGCCCCTACAAGAAGAACTCTCAAGGCTCCTTCCTACCCTGCAGAAAAGAAAAATGAAATGAAAGAAAGGCACAGTCTACCTCCCTTCCCTTTAAAAGCAGTTTGCCAGTTGTTCGTCTCGGTGAATCCCTGATTTAGGGAGTCCTGTTGGCGAGTTCGATTCCCGCCGCCGGAGCCCCCTTTTTTTTGAGTGGGGTGCAAAGGAAGGGTAAGATAGTAAGGGATACGGTATTAGACTAACACCTACTTAATTTAATATAAGTAGTTAAGTAGTCAACTAGACGAAATTTTTTATCATAGTACCTTACTAAATTAAGCTGGCGAGCGGCGGGAATCGAACCCGTATCTTCTCCTTGGC